GGAATTCCTTTCTCGTTCCTTGTCTATACAAAACCCTGTGTCATTCAATAGAAAATTCCTAAATACCTATAGTATAAGGTTTCCCATTACTGGCTTCGGAATAGAAACTGAAGATCTTGGTAAAGTGTGAGTTGGCGGGTCCTAATAATTCATGAAAGGAATTATCACATTCCCACAATTCAATTAGATACAAAATTTAGAAACCCCTTTTCATGAAAAGGGGTTTTTTTTTTCTAATCCTTTCATTTCAGGTAATTGCTTGGTCGTACAGTGGTAGATAGTATTCGATGAAAGAAACAGAACAAATAATAATTGGAACAATTATCAATATTCGTGATGCAACCATTGCTGCATTAGATCCAAAGGTTCCTTCTTAACCTAGCTACAAGGAAGGGACTGAACTCTATGATATGCAAAGACAGAGTGTGAAACCTAAAATAAAAGGATAATAGCAATTGCTAGTTTTAGAATTGAGTTGGGCTCGAAATAAAGGTTTTATTTCTTCGAGAGATCATGGGATACTTTTATTTTTCTTCTCATTCGAAATATTATGTGCAATTAACCAACCTACTACTGAATGAATCTAATGATTAAAAAAGTAAAAGCGTTATCCGGCTGTTTGTTCCAAAATAGATTAGATAAATTGAAAAAGAAACGAAATGATCAAAATAAAAAAAAAAATGGAATTTTAAAATCCAATTCTTTTATTCCATAGTTACTCAAAGAGAACTTCATTTTTGATTGAAGTTACAAGACACAGTTCTTATTTACTTGACTCACGGGTTGCTTACTGAATCCGTTGATTCGGAATCACGGGATCCGTAGATGTTACAGATGACGAATCCATCTTTTTTTTTTTTTCTACCCCTTTACTCTCTCTTTTTTAGTGCCAATGGCTGATGAATCAAGAACTTTCAATTGGAACGGATTCTGTCAATTAGTATTTTTTCTTGTCATTGGATCTCGCAAAAATGGAAACTTAGGTAAGTGCTTTATAAACATATGTATAAAAAAGAACATATATCATTTAGCCCCTCCATGACTACTATAACTAGTTATTTCGGTTTTCTACTGGCTGCTTCAACTATAACCCCAGCTCTATTGATTGGTCTGAGCAAGATACGACTTATTTGAAATTCAAATTAATTGAATGAACAGTTCATAAAAATGAGTATTTCTGTGAGATTCCCGATATTCTATGTTCCTTCCCGTGTCAATTGCCAATTCTTGGTTATTGAGATTCATGGGCGATTCGGATTAATATTTAGAGATAGATATTACCTCTCTTTTTCTCTTCTTTCAAACAAATTTAAATGATTGAAGTTTTTCTATTTGGAATTGTGTTAGGTCTAATTCCTATTACCTTGGCCGGATTATTCGTAACTGCATATTTACAATACAGACGCGGCGATCAGTTGGACCTTTAATTGAGTAACATCTCTTTTTTTGATTGACCTCCTCTTGAATTTCCAGGAGGTCAAATTAAGGTTGCAGTTCAAGTTAGTGAAGTTATTTTATTGTGATTCGACATTAAAAGAATCACGCTCTGTAGGATTTGAACCTACGACATCGGGTTTTGGAGACCCACGTTCTACCGAACTGAACTAAGAGCGCTTTATTATGATGGGAGATACGAATGTCAAGAAAAGGATTCTTTTCGTACCCCCAATCCATCTTGTATGTATAGTATCATAAAATGATAGATTATGTCCAATTTGAATCGATCTCAATTGACCCCTCGTTACTGTCCATAGGAGAGGTAAGAGGTAATAGGTAGGGATGACAGGATTTGAACCCGTGACATTTTGTACCCAAAACAAACGCGCTACCAAGCTGCGCTACATCCCTTTCATTTGTTGTACAGTGCCATTGTAGGGAATCCCTGTCTTGTTTTCCACATCGTAATTTCCTCTATCTATATAGAATTTCTTTTTCCTTTCCATTCCTTCGATCTTATATAAAAAAGAAAAGAATTAGATACATACCTAACATATAAAGGAATGAATATTTATCAGTAATGCTCAGGAAGAAGTGTTTATCTTTTTCAGTTTCAGGGACAGGTGGATCTCATCTACCGGATCATTGTATATATCCATTTTAGTTAGGGATTCCCCGTACAAATACAAATGATCTTTAACTACATATGCATCTGATCATATATATATTACAATATAGAATAAAGTCAATAAAGTTAAAGAAAAAGAAGGAGGATTTTCAATGCGAGATATAAAAACATATCTCTCCACGGCACCTGTACTAGCTACTCTATGGTTCGGGTCTTTGGCGGGTCTATTGATAGAGATTAATCGTTTATTCCCAGATGCGTTGACATTCCCCTTTTTCTCATTCTAGTTATTGACATGGGAAGAGATGAAGAAGATTAGAGATACAATAAATTATCTGTGACTAATCCCCCTCTTTTTTTTTTTTTTTAGTTGTTTAGGAAAGAAAGAGAAAGAATAAAAGTGGATTGAACCTCATCGAAACTGGGGTTCAGGATAGAATTCATTTTATATAAGGAGAACAGAAATAGAAGTGTGGGTCGAGGGCAGGCTGTTCAAGATCATACAAGATAGTAAATGAAATACTGAGATTAGGAATAATTGATAGTTAGAAATAATTGTATTACTTAATAATTTTATGACCCTATTGATTGCAACGAAATCCTTCATAATTGAATTGATTTCGAGTTAGCAACTTTTCGTTTCATTCCTTTCTTCTTCTCGGCTTCTGTTCGAATCGAAAATAGAAGAATTGAGTGAATCCAAAATCCAAAGGAGGTTCATGGCTAAGGGTAAACATGTCAGAGTAGTAGTTATTTTGGAATGTACCAGTTGTGTCCGAAATGGTTTGAATAAAGAATCGCGGGGCATTTCCAGATATATTACTCAAAAGAATCGACACAATACACCTAGTCAATTGGACTTGAAAAAATTCTGCCCTTATTGTTACAAGCATACGATTCATGGGGAGATAAAGAAATAAATCGAACGGAACGCGTGTGTCACTCTTCCAAGGAAGAGGAAGAAATTACATATATATATATACAAATAAAATCCTATTTCGGTCGGATCCGAAATGAATGAATAAATGGGATTTTAGAAATAAGAAAGAAATCATGGATAAACCCAAGCGGCCCTTTCGTAAATCTAAGCGATCTTTTCATAGGCGTTTGCCCCCAATTGGATCGGGGGATCAAATTGATTATAGAAACATGAGTTTAATTAGTCAATTTATTAGTGAACAAGGAAAAATATTATCTAGACGAGTGAATAGATTAACCTTGAAACAACAACGATTAATTACTATTGCTATAAAACAAGCTCGTATTTTATCTTCGTTACCTTTTCTTAATAATGAGAAACAATTTGAGAGAACCGAGTCGATCCCTAGAACTACAGGTCCTAGAACCAGAAATAAATAAGCCTATTCCTCAATCGAATCAAAACTCTAATTGGAACTCAGATTGATGTTTTGTTCGAAAAAGCCGCGAGATTGTTGCACCGTAATAATAATAAAAAAAGAATGGGGGAAGAAGAAATCTTTTTTTTTTTTTTATTGAAAGGTGTTCGTTCATTCCTACTACTTATCTTATCATATGAATTTCTACTATACCCTCCCGGAGTTCATTCTCCGGGGAACTCCGTTTAAAGCATTCCGGTGAATTCCTTCCAATCTCCTTATTTGATGATCTCATTGGAAATCGTGTCAAGACAATTCCTATTTGATATAGCTATTTGTGCAGGTATTTTACGATTAAGAAGCAACTGCCTCTTGGACAGATCAAGTATTAATCGACTATAACTACGGGATCCCCTATTCTCACGAGTTACTGCATTTATCCGAGTGATCCACAAGCGACGAAAACTTCTCTTTCGCCTGCCTCTATCCCGATGAGTGGAAACCAAAGCTCTCATTTTCTGTTGAATAGTAGTTCGAGTAAGTCTTGAATGAGCCTCTCGAAAGGTTGATGCAAATAAACGAATTTTTGTTCTACGTCTCCAAGCTCTATATCTTCTTCTAACTCTGGTCATTGAATCAAATGAAACTTTGATGAATAACTAATTGATTTCTTTCAGTCATTCTTTTCCCCTCTCCTGGTTTATTAATAACAAAACGGATTCTTCCGATGTATAAAATACAAATTCCAATGGCTTTTGCTACTATAACCTTCCCAACCACGATTTTTTGATTTCTTCCAGGCATTTCACCTCAAAAAAAAAAAAAAGAAATTGTACCGATGTTAGGTATAAAAAAAATCAAAGCAAAGTAGGTATAAAATAATATAGTAAATGGATAAATAGTGGTTTCCATCGTTTCTATGGTTACTTCTTAAACGGTGAGGTCCTCTCTATACACCGGAGCCCCTTTCCTCATTTAATCAATGTTATTGGTAACTTGTACAGTTCACACTCTTTGGCTCTACCCATGAATTATCCAGTAATAGGTCTTTTTACAATGAGATCTATCCATACAGTGACGGCATTTAATTATGAAGGTTGAATAGGTAGCTGACCCTGTTAGTCCGTTCTTGCAAGAGTAGGAGCATAATCTTTCTGCTTTTTAAATATAATATCATTTTCCCCGCTTAATGGATAACCATTTGCTACCAATGGGAAATTGCTTTTCATCTCAAATCGAGGTGATTGGATTTGCACCAATGGAAACCATAAATTCCATACACAATAGCGGTAGCGGTATATGAGAGATCTTTATTTTTAGATAGTGAATAGAGTTCTTCTATTCTATCTTATTCATGGGTACGGGCCATTGATACTGTAAAAATGGTCTCATTTGTTCTAGCTCATGATCTGAACGAGTCGCACATACACCCTAGTACATGTTCCTCGACGCTGAGGACATCCTCGAAGAGCAGGGGATTTCGTGACATTTCTTATTGGCTGTCTTATGTTTCTAATAAGTTGTTTAATAGTTGGCATGCTGAATCATATACAGAATGGGTTGGTTTAGATCGATCCTAACCAGATGATTATCAATTATTTCCATTTAATATTTTATTCAGGTAAGAAGATAAAAGATCAAATAATGGTTCATTCAAATTATGATTCGAAATGGAATCAAAGATTTATGTCAAATCCCCGGTATTTTCGACCGCTACAAGATCAATAATGCCATGATCTTGGGCTTCTGTTGCTGACATAAAAACATCCCTTTCCATGTCTTCGGATACAACCCATAAAGGATTGCCCGTTCTTTGTACATAAACCCTTGTGAGGGTTTCGCGGAGTTTTAGTAGTTCTTTCGCTTCCAGGATAAATTCTCCTGTGGGTGCCTCATAAAAAGAACTAGCAGGTTGATGGATCATAACCCTGATGATATAACATAATGAATGATTCCTCTACCTCGCATGATTGGGGGAAGGGATAAAGAATAACAAGCGGGGAGAAAAAAAAAAGATAGAATTGAACAACCGTACAGGCATTTTTTGTGCATTGCATACGGCTCTGCAATGGAATTTCTTTTTCTCTTCTTTCGTCGAAGAAAGAGACAAGTCGAATCCATCAGACCCGGATCGTTGAATGATCCATTTACCATCCTTCCTTTCGGAGTAATCAAAAATACTATGATGGTTCCGTTGCTTTATATATTTATCTCGTTTGTGATTCAGCAATCCCAAAGTTTCTTTCTAATCCGATCAAATCAAAATTAAGTAAAAAATGATCTTTTTTCACACTCTTTCATAACATAAATATTGGATGGAAAGAGACTTCTGGTGTGGAAGCAAAAAGGTTTGTGACGCTGAAACGGACCCCGATACATAAGATCAAATCGGAAATAACCTTTTTTTCATACTACTATCCCGATACATAATCTCATATTATATTATGAAAAAAAAAAAAAATAATAATAATAGTTTGCTCATATCGAACTTGAAATGCCATGCTATTATGACTTAATTATTTTATTCATATTCCATATGGCGAAGGCATAGTCTTTTTTTTTTTTTTTCTCAAATCAAAAAACTCATTGGCGCCAAGCGTGAGGGAATGCTAAACGTTTGGTAATTTCTCCTCCGACCAGGATGAAAGATCCCATTGAAGCGGCTAATCCCATGCATATTGTATGCACATCTGGTGGCACAAATTGCATAGTATCATAAATAGCTATTCCTGGGATTACCCATCCGCCGGGAGAATTTATAAACAAATAAAGATCTTTGGTATCATCTTCTATGCTGAGATATACCATGAGACCAACAAGTTGATTCGAGATCTCGCTATCAACTTGTTGGCCTAAAAAAAGTAATCTTTCTCGATGAAGTCGGTTGATTAGGACAAAATTGTATTCCTTAGGAACCGTACACGCACCTTTGGATGCATACGGTTCAAAAAATCAAAATTGAGAAAAAAAAAAAAAAGAAATGTGTCGATTCCAGCCCTATTTCTTTTTTCGTAGCAGGCTTTTTCCTAATGAAGGGGCTTTTTCTTTCATTTTCAAGAAACACGAGTTTTGACTTGCTTCCCTATCTATATAAAAAAGAATTCACTGAACTTATCGAACTAACCTCTCATTGATGTATTGTTTCATCGAGATCCAAATCACTATGTCATTTTCTTGTTCCCGAATGGGCCTCTTCAACTCTTTTAGGTTTATGCTCTACTCCGGGTAAAGGTCTGCCCGAATTCCATTTGTACATATAGGACAAATGATTCCAGTACCACTTCTTTTTGCTACGACTTTCTTCTTTTTCAATTTGTTTTATGCCTTCCACAAAATATTCGATGTATTCACCATATTATTCCATTCCATTGATTGGCGAGATCACTCATATGGTATAAAGAAATCATTTAGGATAGGGTGGGAATCATACATAGATTCCCGATTTGGTATTTTCTGAACGGAGCCTGTATACTTCATTTTATTGGTCCAAGCCAACCATAAATTCTTTTAATTGATAATATGGATCCCCCAACCAAAAATAAATTGATCTAATTGCACTTCACGCTTCGAATTATTGATGGTTCAATCAATCTTTCTTGGGCGAAATAGAGGATATCTCGATCGGGGGAGAAAACGGGGAAATCCCATATGACCCAATATGTCTGACAAGTCACACTATACGTCAACCCAAACTGCATCTTCCTCTCCAGGACTCCGGAAAGGTACTTTTGGAACACCAATGGGCATTAAATGAAAGAAAAAGGAGTTAAGTACTCTATTTCACTTTGATGTGGAAACGTAATAAACAATATAAACAATGGGTTTATTGTCTTCATAATATTGTCATTTATCGTATTTTATCGATCGATTGGAAGATTCATGGAGGAAGACGGAATAAAGGAAAATTCTTACGAACGGATCGTTCGAATGATAAACAAGTATCTATAAATTCGCTCACAAAAAATAGGACTAATCGCCCCATTGCGTATTGGTACTTATTGGGTATAGAATAGATCTGCTTCTTTTTGTTCCTACGAGCAGAAGTTCCATTATTACCAACGTAACAGAATAAATATTAACCCTTGTTTCGAGATAATCCAACGAAAAAGTGAGGTCCATAGCATAGTTATTTCCAATGCGATAAAGTGACATAGTGTCTATTTTTTTTTTTGAGAAAGGGGTATTTCCATGGGTTTGCCTTGGTATCGTGTTCATACCGTCGTATTGAATGATCCTGGTCGGCTGCTTTCTGTCCATATAATGCATACCGCTCTAGTTTCTGGTTGGGCCGGTTCGATGGCTCTATACGAATTAGCAGTTTTTGATCCTTCTGACCCCGTTCTTGATCCAATGTGGAGACAAGGTATGTTCGTTATACCCTTCATGACTCGTTTAGGAATAACCAACTCATGGGGCGGTTGGAGTATCACAGGAGGAACTATAACGAATCCGGGTATTTGGAGTTACGAGGGTGTGGCCGGGGCACATATTGTGTTTTCTGGCTTGTGCTTCTTAGCAGCTATCTGGCATTGGGTGTATTGGGACCTAGAAATATTCTGTGATGAACGTACGGGAAAACCCTCTTTGGATTTACCCAAGATCTTTGGAATTCATTTATTTCTCTCAGGGGTGGCTTGCTTTGGGTTTGGCGCATTTCATGTAACAGGCTTGTATGGTCCTGGAATATGGGTGTCCGATCCTTATGGCCTAACCGGAAAAGTACAATCTGTAAATCCAGCATGGGGCGCGGAAGGTTTTGATCCTTTTGTTCCGGGAGGAATAGCCTCTCATCATATTGCAGCAGGTACATTGGGCATATTAGCGGGTCTATTCCATCTTAGTGTCCGCCCACCCCAACGTCTATACAAAGGATTACGTATGGGCAATATTGAAACTGTCCTTTCCAGTAGTATCGCTGCTGTCTTTTTTGCAGCTTTCGTTGTTGCTGGGACTATGTGGTATGGTTCAGCAACTACCCCGATCGAATTATTTGGTCCCACTCGTTATCAGTGGGATCAGGGATACTTCCAGCAAGAAATATATCGAAGAGTTGGCGCCGGTCTAGCCGAGAATCTGAGTTTATCGGAAGCTTGGTCTAAAATTCCTGAAAAATTAGCTTTCTATGATTACATCGGTAATAATCCGGCGAAAGGTGGATTATTCAGAGCAGGCTCAATGGACAACGGGGATGGAATAGCTGTTGGATGGTTAGGACACCCTATTTTTAGAGATAAAGAAGGGCATGAACTTTTTGTACGTCGTATGCCTACTTTTTTTGAAACATTTCCAGTAGTTTTGGTAGACGGAGACGGAATTGTTAGAGCCGATGTTCCTTTTAGAAGGGCAGAATCGAAGTATAGTGTCGAACAAGTGGGTGTAACTGTTGAGTTCTATGGTGGCGAACTCAATGGAGTCAGCTATAGCGATCCTGCTACTGTGAAAAAATATGCTAGACGTGCCCAATTGGGTGAAATTTTTGAATTAGATCGTGCTACTTTGAAATCCGATGGTGTTTTTCGGAGCAGTCCAAGGGGTTGGTTCACTTTTGGACATGCTACGTTTGCTTTGCTCTTCTTTTTCGGACACATTTGGCATGGTGCTAGAACCTTGTTCAGAGATGTTTTTGCTGGTATTGACCCAGATTTGGATGCTCAAGTGGAATTTGGAGCATTCCAAAAACTTGGAGATCCAACTACAAGGAGACAGGTAGTCTGATACAACATTGCTATGGTATCTTTCGCCTCTATATTTGATTTGATTTTTTTATTTGACAGAAGGTACCGTAGAAATATTGATTTTCATCATCGCCTTTCTTTGCTCTTGTCCTTTCTTTATCTGGGAAATGATCCCAAATGAACAGGTGTGGAAGCTATAATTGTAAACCACGATCGAATCTATGGAAGCATTGGTTTATACATTCCTGTTAGTATCGACTTTAGGGATAATCTTTTTCGCTCTATTTTTTCGAGAACCGCCTAAGGTCCCGACTAAAAAGATGAAATGATTTTTCATTATCTTAATTGAAGTAATGAGTCCCCCATATGGGGGACTCATTACTTCAATTAGTCCCCGTGTTCCTCGAATGGATCTCTTAGTTGTTGAGAGGGTTGCCCAAAAGCGGTATATAAGGCGTACCCTGTAAAGCTTACAAGTGAACCAGATATGGAGATGGCGACTAAGGTTGCTGTTTCCATTATTAGAAATTTCAAGACCGCGATGGATCTATGCTACGATAAGATCGTTTATTTAAAACGGAATAGTATACAAAGTCAACAGATCTCAACCAATGAAATAGTATTTATGGCTACACAAACCGTTGAGGGTAGTTCTAGATCTGGGCCAAGACGAACTATTGTAGGGGATTTATTGAAACCATTGAATTCGGAATATGGTAAAGTGGCTCCTGGATGGGGAACCACCCCATTTATGGGTGTCGCAATGGCTCTATTTGCAATATTCCTATCTATTATTTTGGAGATTTATAATTCTTCCGTTTTACTGGATGGGATTTCAATGAGTTAGGTCCATAAGGCTTTTCAATCAAAAATGAATCACTTAGGACTCAGATTTATAGTCCATTCTGGTAGTTCGACCGTGGAATTCCGTTGTTTCGGTATTTCCGGAATATGAGTGTGCGACTTGTTATAATTGATCCTATTGATAGTACAGAGAATGGGTCTGTCATCTCGGTAGAGATGGTTCTGCCTCGTCGGATATTCATCCTAGTATCTGGAGCACGGAATAGATCAAGAAATATTTGAACTATGATTCATACCTACTATTCAGACCTCGCGACCGGACTTCAAAAAAAATTTTCAAACATTCAAACATAAGGGGTATTTGATAAATTGAACGATTTTTCTTCCTTCAGAATCATGCTTATTTTGACCGAAGGACAAATCTTTCTCTGGATTTTTAGTCATTACATCCATTCATTGAATAAGTGATGATCAAATAGTTCTTACTCATAGAACCCTTGGTCTTAGTTTTGGGATTTGATTGAATCATCGTGGTTCGAGTATGAATCTGAGGTTTCAATCGATTCGTAGGGTCTCAACAAGAGAATTCCTATCAAAATAGTAAACAAAACAATAGTCAATCTGCATTACGCACAAACAAAAACAACAAATCAAATAACAAATAAATAGGGGAAGAGAAGATTCAAGAGGCCTGTAACAATCAACATAAAGACAGACGAGCCAACTTGATATTTTGGCATTATCATCACAACAAAGAAGAGATTTCGGATTTTGGTTCCTTCGTATCTTCAGAGACGATTGAATCCAGTGGATAAATAAGAAGTTTCCATTTTTCTATTATATATCCATTGCAATCAGTATTGGGGTGTTTCTGCTTGAGCCGTACGAGATGAAATTCTCATATATGGTTCTCAGAGGGGGAGTCCCTTGGTTTACCTATCTCAATAAAGTATATGATTGGTTCGAGGAGCGTCTCGAGATTCAGGCGATTGCAGATGATATAACTAGTAAATATGTTCCTCCTCATGTCAACATATTTTATTGTCTAGGAGGGATCACACTTACTTGTTTTTTAGTACAAGTAGCTACTGGTTTTGCTATGACTTTTTACTATCGTCCGACCGTTACAGAGGCTTTTGCCTCTGTTCAATACATAATGACTGAAGCCAACTTTGGTTGGTTAATCCGATCAGTTCATCGATGGTCAGCAAGTATGATGGTCCTAATGATGATCCTACACGTATTTCGTGTGTATCTCACGGGCGGATTTAAAAAACCTCGCGAATTGACTTGGGTTACGGGTGTGGTTCTGGCTGTATTGACTGCATCGTTTGGTGTAACTGGTTATTCCTTACCCCGGGACCAAATTGGTTATTGGGCAGTAAAAATCGTGACAGGCGTACCTGAAGCTATTCCTGTAATAGGATTATCTTTAGTAGAGTTATTACGTGGAAGTGCTAGTGTGGGCCAATCCACTTTGACCCGTTTTTATAGTTTACACACTTTTGTATTACCTCTTCTTACTGCCGTATTTATGTTAATGCATTTCCCAATGATACGTAAGCAAGGTATTTCAGGTCCTTTATAGAGAAGACAGATCATAGATATTTGTAATCGATCATATATCATTTCGGGGAGGAACAATAGTGTTTTATTGCTACAAATATGGATTATTGAAAAGAATAAGACATGTTTTTTGGATATTTCTCTTCAACTAACTACGAAGTATTCTTTATTTGATACGAATAGTTGAAGTGCATTTTCCGAAGAGAAGATGGATTATGGGAGTGTGTGACTTGAACTATTGATTGGGCCGTGCAGATATATGATTTTATCCGCCACATTGGAATTCACAACAAAATGTGTCTCTGTTCCAACCACCGTGTAAGTCCCCCTACAGAGGATAGGCTGGTTCGCTTTAGGAGAATCTTTTCTATGATCAGACCGAATCATGTTATGTTGTGCATGAACAGGCTCCGTAAGATCCAGTAGAATAAAATAAGTAATGTGGCATGATCCAGATTATGTTTTATCTATTTACATTTACTTAGAGTATGGAAATGCATTCATTTCCTCTGCATCGATCCCGATCTATGATACTATCGGAGTGAAACAAGGGATCTAAGGAAGAACATAGGCTAGACTATATTAGTAACAAGAAAATCCTTTGTATTATTAAGAAGACTCGAGATATTGTGGGGATAAACACCAATCACAAGGCATGAGACCATCCAAAAAGCACTTGATCATGATCAAATTTGTAAGCCTACTTGGGTATTGAGCATTTACCTGTAAGAACTGAATTCTTGCAATGGATAGTTGCAACTCCGTAAAATGGAATCCGGTAAATCTTTTCTTACATAGAGTCATATTATGTGTGGATGACATATCCATTTTATATAGATTTAGATGGATCTATTTTATTCCTTTGATTCTTGCTCGAGCCGGATGATGAAAAATTATCATGTCCGGTTCCTTCGGGGGATGGATCTATAAGAAAGAATTCGCCTATCCCAATAACAAAGAAACCTGACTTGAATGATCCTGTATTAAGAGCTAAATTGGCTAAAGGGATGGGGCATAATTATTACGGAGAACCCGCATGGCCCAATGATCTTT